GTTAATGTAGCTTAATTACCAAAGCAAGGCACTGAAAATGCCTAGACGAGTTAAAATACTCCATAGACATATAGGTTTGGTCCCAGCCTTTCTATTAGTTGTCAGTAGGATTACACATGCAAGTAACCGCACACCAGTGAGAATGCCCTCTAAATTAGTTAATCAAAAGGAGCAGGCATCAAGCGCGCTAAACAGCAGCTCCCCACGCCTTGCTAAACCACACCCCCACGGGATACAGCAGTGACAAAACTTAAGCAATAAACGAAAGTTCGACTAAGCTATACTGAAATCAGGGTTGGTAAATTTCGTGCCAGCTACCGCGGTCATACGATTAACCCAAACTAATAAAAAACGGCGTAAAGTGTGTTTTAGAGTATTAAGAATAAAGTTAAATTTTATCTAAGCCGTAAAATGCCCCAGCTAAAACAAAATAACCCACGAAAGTGACTTTAACATTCTAATAACACGACAGCCAAGACTCAAACTGGGATTAGATACCCCACTATGCTTGGTCATAAACTTAAATGATTAATCAACAAAATCACTCGCCAGAATACTACAAGCAACAGCTTAAAACTCAAAGGACTTGACGGTGCTTCAATCCCTTCTAGAGGAGCCTGTTCTACAATCGATAAACCCCGATAAACCTCACCACCCCTTGCTAATTCAACCTATATACCGCCATCCCCAGCAAACCCTACCAAGGTCACAAAGTAAGCACAAGCATTCAACATAAAAACGTTAGGTCAAGGTGTAGTCCATGGGGTGGAAAGAAATGGGCTACATTTTCTAATAACAGAATAATACCCCACCACAACCCCTATGAAACTTGGGGCCAAAGGAGGATTTAGTAGTAAACCGAGAATAGAGAGCTCGATTGAACAAGGCCATGAAGCACGTACACACCGCCCGTCACCCTCCTCCACCCCCATACAACTAATTCCTAAATCACAAAAAACATAGCACAAGAGGAGACAAGTCGTAACAAGGTAAGCATACTGGAAAGTGTGCTTGGAAAAACCAAAGTGTAGCTTAATCTCAAAGCATCCGGCCTACGCCCGGAAGACTTCACGATTGACGTGACCACTTTGAAACCAAAGCTAGCCTAACCTTCTGCACTTCTAACAAACCTACAAAGCCCAACTAAAACATTCACCAACAACCACTAATAGTATAGGAGATAGAAATTTCACTCAGCGCTATAGAAAAAGTACCGCAAGGGAAAGATGAAAGAACATCTCAAAGTCCATAAAAGCAAAGCTTACCCCTTGTACCTTTTGCATAATGACTTAACTAGAATATTCTGACAAAAAGAGTTTAAGCCAGAACACCCGAAACCAAACGAGCTACTCATGAATAATTACCTAAGAACCAACTCATCTATGTAGCAAAATAGTGAGAAAATTCACGAGTAGAGGTGAAAAGCCTAACGAGCTTGGCGATAGCTGGTTCCTCAGAGAAGAATTTCAGTTCAACTTTAAGTTAACCTAAAGTGATCCCACCAAACCTACTGTCAACTTAAACGTTAGTCTAAAGAGGGACAGCTCTTTAGAACAGATTACAACCTTTAGTAGAGAGTAATCAAACCCCAAATCACAGTCGGCCTAAAAGCAGCCACCAATCGAGAAAGCGTCCAAGCTCAATACATAACGCATTCTGATTTCTAAACCCTACAATAACCTCCTACCTAATAACTGAGCCATTCTATAACTAAATAGAAGCAATACTGTTAATATAAGTAACAAGAATCCTCATTCTCCTAGCATAAGCTTATACCAGACCGGATATCCACTGGTAGTTAACAATAAAATAAAACCATTTTACCCCCACAAACCTATTACTGAAAAATATTGTTAACCCAACACAGGCATGCACCAAGGAAAGATTGAAAAAAGTAAAAGGAACTAGGCAAAATTTAACCCCGCCTGTTTACCAAAAACATCACCTCCAGCATTACTAATATTGAAGGCACTGCCTGCCCAGTGACACACGTTTAACGGCCGCGGTATCCTGACCGTGCAAAGGTAGCATAATCACTTGTCCTCCAATTAGGGACTAGAATGAACGGCCACACGAGGGTTAAACTGTCTCTTACTTTCAATCAGTGAAATTGACCTTCCCGTGAAGAGGCGGGAATCTATTAATAAGACGAGAAGACCCTATGGAGCTTAAATTAATTAGCCCAAACAAGTACACCAAACTATCCAACAAGGTATAAACAATTACTACACCTGAGCTAAAAATTTTGGTTGGGGTGACCTCGGAGCATAACTTAACCTCCGAGCAATCCAGCTCAGACATTACTAGTCAAGGCACCAACAAACCAAATGACCCAAACTAGATTGATCAACGGAACAAGTTACCCTAGGGATAACAGCGCAATCCTATTATAGAGTCCATATCGACAATAGGGTTTACGACCTCGATGTTGGATCAGGACACCCCAATGGTGTAACCGCTATTAACGGTCCGTTTGTTCAACGGTTAAAGTCCTACGTGATCTGAGTTCAGACCGGAGCAATCCAGGTCGGTTTCTATCTATTTATTATTTCTCCCAGTACGAAAGGACAAGAGAAATAAAGCCAACTCAACAGAGTGCTCTCAGCTTTAACAGATGACAAACTCTTAATCTAATAATCCACCCCATGTCCTCCCCAAGACAAGGGTTTATTAAGATGGCAGAGCCCGGCAATTGCATAAAACTTAAAACTTTAAACCCAGAGGTTCAACTCCTCTTCTTAATATATATATATGTTTATAGCTAACCTACTCCTACTAGTCGTCCCAATTATTGTAGCCATAGCTTTCTTCACATTAGTTGAACGAAAAATCCTAGGCTATATACAATTCCGCAAAGGCCCCAATACCGTGGGCCCACACGGCCTTTTCCAACCCTTCGCCGACGCAGTAAAGCTATACATTAAAGAGCCACTACGACCCCTAGCCTCCTCCACATTACTCTATATTACCGCACCTACACTAGCCCTATCCATTGCACTTACCATATGAACTCCCCTACCAATACCAGATCCACTAATTAACTTAAACATAGGACTTCTATTTATCTTAGCTACATCAAGCCTAGCCGTATATTCAATCCTTTGATCAGGCTGAGCATCCAACTCCAAATACGCCTTAATTGGTGCCCTACGAGCAGTAGCCCAAACAATCTCATATGAAATTACCCTAGCTATTATTCTACTTTCAGTCCTTCTAATAAATGGATCATTCACCCTATCCACCCTCATCACAACTCAAGAATGTCTGTGACTTATTTTCCCATCCTGACCCTTAACCATAATATGATTTATTTCTACCCTAGCAGAAACAAACCGAGCCCCTTTCGATCTGACAGAAGGAGAATCCGAGCTAGTATCAGGTTTCAACGTAGAGTACGCCGCAGGTCCCTTCGCTTTATTCTTCATAGCAGAATATACCAATATTATCATAATAAATGCTCTGACAACAACACTTTTCCTAGGAACACTATACAAATTCAACATACCGGAGATATATACAACAAACTTCACCACCAAAACTCTCTTACTAACATCACTATTTCTATGAATTCGAGCATCATACCCACGATTCCGATATGACCAACTCATACATCTACTATGGAAAAATTTCCTCCCACTAACACTAGCATTATGCATATGATACATTTCCCTCCCAATCACAATATCATATGTCCCCCCACAAATATAGAAATATGTCTGATAAAAGAATTACTTTGATAGAGTAAATAATGGAGGCTTAACCCCTCCTATTTCTAGAATTGCAGGCCTTGAACCTGCTCCTAAGGATTCAAAATCCATTGTGCTACCAACGTACACCTCATTCTATAACAGTAAGGTCAGCTAAACAAGCTATCGGGCCCATACCCCGAAAATGTTGGTTTATACCCTTCCCATACTAATCAACCCTATCACCCTTTTATTAATTACATTCACAATCTTCACAGGAACTATACTAACAATAATCAGCTCACACTGACTTCTAATATGAATGGGTCTAGAAATCAATATACTAGCCATCATCCCAATTCTAATGAAAAACTATAAACCTCGATCAACAGAAGCAGCCACAAAATACTTTCTCACACAAGCAACAGCTTCTATACTACTAATATTTACTATTGTACTCAACGCCATATACTCCGGACAATGAAACATCACCAACACCTACAGCCAACTTACTCCCCTCACGATTACTATAGCACTAACAATAAAACTGGGGATAGCCCCATTCCACTTCTGAGTTCCTGAAGTCACACAAGGCACCTCACTAATAGCAGGAATGCTTCTTTTAACATGACAAAAACTAGCCCCTATCTCCATTATACTCCAAATCCACCCATGAACAAACCTAAATATTCTTCTACTAATCGCCCTTTTGTCAATTCTAGTAGGAGGATGAGGAGGTCTAAACCAAACACAACTACGAAAAATTCTGGCCTACTCATCCATCGCCCACATAGGCTGAATAATAGCTATTTTAACATTTTGTCCACCCCTCACAGTACTAAATCTATTAATCTATTTAGCATTAACCACCGTTATATTTACTACCCTGAACTTCAACATAAATACCACTATACTAACATTATCAAACCTATGAAACAAAACCCCAATAATCACTTTAACAATTATAATTGCCCTACTATCCCTCGGAGGACTCCCTCCACTCACGGGCTTCCTACCCAAATGAATAATTATCCAAGAATTATCAAAAAACAATAACATCACCATGACTACAATCATGGCCATCATAGCACTACTAAATCTATACTTCTACATACGACTAATTTACAACACCTCCCTAACTCTATTTCCTACAACTAACAACACAAAAATAAAATGACAACTTCAAATTATAAACCAAACTCGACTCATATCACCCCTAATCATTCTATCCACCTTATCCCTCCCTCTAGCACCAACCTTTTCAATCCTGTGCTAGAAATTTAGGTTACATAGACCAAGAGCCTTCAAAGCCCTAAGAAAGCAAACTACACGCTTAATTTCTGTATGTAAGGGTTGCAAGAGTTTATCCTACATCAACTGAATGCAAATCAATTACTTTAATTAAGCTAAACCCTCAACTAGATTGATGGGCTCTAACCCCATGAAAATTTAGTTAACAGCTAAATACCCTAATCAACTGGCTTCAATCTACTTCTCCCGCCTCTCAAGGGGAAAAAAAGAGGCGGGAGAAGCCCCGGCAGAATTGAAGCTGCTTCTTTGAATTTGCAATTCAATATGTTAAGTCACCTCAAGGCCTGGTAAAAAGAGGGCTTCCTCTGTCTTTAGATTTACAGTCTAATGCTTGCTCAGCCATTCTACCTATGTTCATCAACCGATGATTCTACTCAACAAACCACAAAGATATTGGAACCCTTTACCTGTTATTTGGGGCTTGAGCAGGAATAGTAGGAACAGCCCTTAGTCTTCTTATCCGAACTGAACTTGGTCAACCAGGGGCCTTACTGGGAGATGATCAGATCTATAATGTGATCGTGACAGCCCATGCTTTCATTATAATCTTCTTCATAGTTATGCCCATCATAATTGGAGGCTTTGGAAACTGACTTGTGCCTTTAATAATTGGAGCCCCTGATATAGCGTTCCCACGAATGAATAACATAAGCTTTTGACTCCTTCCACCATCATTCCTACTTCTCCTTGCCTCCTCAATAGTAGAAGCAGGTGCAGGGACAGGATGGACAGTTTATCCCCCTCTAGCCGGAAATTTAGCCCACGCAGGAGCCTCCGTAGATTTAACAATTTTCTCCTTACACCTAGCGGGAGTATCCTCTATCTTAGGAGCCATCAACTTTATTACAACGGTAGTAAATATGAAACCCCCAGCCATATCACAGTATCAAACCCCCCTATTTGTATGATCCGTAATAATTACCGCCGTCCTTTTACTGTTATCTTTACCTGTTCTAGCAGCAGGAATCACAATGCTATTAACTGACCGCAACCTTAATACAACCTTCTTTGATCCTGCAGGAGGCGGTGATCCCATCCTATATCAGCACCTATTCTGGTTCTTCGGACACCCTGAAGTTTACATCTTGATTCTTCCAGGCTTTGGTATGATCTCACATATCGTCACGTATTACTCAGGCAAAAAAGAACCCTTTGGCTATATAGGTATAGTTTGAGCTATAATATCCATCGGTTTCCTGGGCTTTATCGTATGAGCCCACCATATATTTACTGTAGGTATAGATGTTGACACACGAGCATACTTTACATCAGCTACCATAATTATTGCTATCCCTACTGGAGTAAAAGTTTTCAGCTGATTAGCTACACTTCATGGGGGTAATATCAAATGATCACCCGCTATACTATGAGCCCTAGGTTTCATTTTCTTATTTACAGTTGGAGGCCTAACAGGAATTGTTCTTGCTAACTCATCACTGGACATCGTTCTCCATGACACATATTACGTAGTAGCACACTTCCACTATGTATTGTCAATAGGGGCAGTCTTTGCCATTATAGGAGGATTTGTTCATTGATTCCCTCTATTTTCAGGCTACACACTAGATGATACCTGAGCTAAAATTCACTTTGCAATTATGTTTGTAGGTGTAAACATAACATTTTTCCCACAACACTTTTTAGGCCTGTCAGGAATACCCCGCCGTTACTCCGACTATCCTGATGCTTACACCACATGAAACATAATCTCGTCAATTGGATCTTTCATCTCTCTGACAGCAGTCATACTGATGATTTTTATAATCTGAGAAGCTTTCGCTTCAAAACGAGAAATCCTAGTAGTAGAACCAATAACAACAAACTTAGAATGACTCCACGGCTGTCCACCACCCTACCACACATTCGAAGAACCCACCTACGTAAAATATAGTTAAGAAAGGAAGGAATTGAACCCTCTATAATTGGTTTCAAGCCAACCACATAACCACTATGACTCTCTCCAACTAAGATATTAGTAAAATAATTACGTAACTCTGTCAAGGTTAACTTACAGGTTAAACACCTGTATATCTTAATGGCCTGCCCAGCCCAACTAGGATTTCAAGATGCTGCCTCTCCTATCATAGAAGAACTTCTATATTTCCATGACCATACTCTAATGATTGTTTTCCTTATCAGTTCTTTGGTCCTCTACATTATTTCTCTTATACTTTCTACTAAACTTACTCATACAAATACAGTAGATGCCCAAGAAGTAGAAACAGTTTGAACTATTTTACCCGCAGTCATCCTAATTCTTATCGCTCTTCCATCTCTACGCATCCTATACATAATAGACGAAATTACTACACCCTCCCTAACGATTAAAACAATAGGGCACCAATGATACTGAAGCTATGAGTATACAGACTATGAAAATCTTTGCTTTGACTCATATATAGTTCCTCTATTAGATCTCAAACCCGGTGATCTTCGCTTACTTGAGGTTGACAACCGAGTTACCTTGCCCACAGAAATATCAATCCGAATACTGGTTTCCTCAGAAGACGTACTTCATTCATGAACTGTACCTTCCTTAGGCGTAAAAACTGATGCCATCCCAGGACGCCTGAACCAAATTACCCTAATAACCCCTCGTTCAGGGGTCTACTACGGTCAATGTTCAGAAATCTGTGGTGCAAACCACAGCTTTATACCAATTGTACTTGAATTAGTTTCCTTAAAGCACTTTGAAGAGTGATTATTAACTATATTATAATTCACCGTGAAGCTAACAAGCATTAACCTTTTAAGTTAAAGACTGAAAGTCTAAATCTTTCCACAGTGAAATGCCACAATTGGATACATCAGCATGATTTACAATAATCTCCTCCACAATCCTTACCGTATTTATTATTTTTCAATTAAAAATCTCAAAACTTAATTATCCCTTAAACCCTACATTAAAACTCCTTAACAAACATAACCGTATTAACCCTTGAGAATCAAAATGAACGAAAATCTATTCTCCTCTTTTATTGCCCCCACAATTGTAGGAATTCCCGTCGTTGTTCTCATTATCTTAACTCCTAGTATTTTCTTTCTCTCCCCCTCCCGACTTATCAATAACCGTCTTACCTCCCTACAACAATGACTAATCCAACTAATACTAAAACAACTGATAGCTACACACAACACCAAAGGACGAACCTGAGCTCTCATATTAATTTCACTGATCCTATTCATTGGTTCAACCAACTTGTTAGGTTTACTGCCTCACTCATTTACCCCAACCACACAACTATCAATAAACCTAGGTATGGCAATTCCCCTATGAGCAGCTACAATTATTATGGGTTTCCGCCACAAAACAAAAGCATCCCTAGCCCACCTTCTACCACAAGGGACACCTACTCTACTCATCCCTATACTAATTATCATCGAAACAATTAGCCTTCTCATCCAACCCATAGCACTAGCCGTGCGACTAACAGCCAACATTACAGCGGGTCACCTGCTTATACACCTGATTGGAGGGACCACCCTAGTACTTATCTCAATCAATCCTACCATTTCCCTAATCACATTCATTATTCTTATTTTGCTGACAATCCTCGAATTAGCCGTTGCCTTAATTCAAGCATACGTATTCACCCTACTAGTAAGTCTTTACCTACATGATAACACTTAATGACCCACCAAACTCACGCCTACCATATAGTTAACCCTAGCCCCTGACCACTTACAGGAGCCCTATCAGCACTCCTAATAACATCTGGCCTAACCATATGATTTCACTTTAACTCAAATTCTCTCCTATCCCTAGGACTACTAACCAACTTATTAACAATATATCAATGATGACGAGATATCGTACGAGAAGGAACTTTCCAAGGCCATCATACTCCTACTGTCCAAAAAGGCCTCCGATATGGCATGATCCTATTTATTATCTCAGAAGTATTCTTCTTTGCAGGTTTCTTCTGAGCCTTCTATCATTCAAGCCTAGCCCCTACTCCTGAACTTGGAGGCCACTGACCCCCAACAGGCATTTACCCACTTAACCCCCTAGAAGTCCCCCTACTTAATACAGCCGTACTTCTAGCTTCAGGTGTATCTATCACCTGAGCTCACCATAGCTTAATAGAAGGCAATCGAACATTCACACTCCAAGCCTTACTTATCACCATTCTCCTAGGCATTTACTTCACACTTCTCCAAGCCTCAGAGTATTTCGAAACATCCTTTACAATTTCAGATGGAATTTATGGATCAACATTCTTTATAGCAACAGGCTTTCACGGCTTACATGTCATTATCGGATCCACCTTCCTTGCCACTTGCTTCCTTCGCCAAATAAAATTTCACTTTACCTCTAATCACCATTTCGGCTTCGAAGCAGCAGCCTGATATTGACACTTTGTTGATGTAGTATGACTATTCCTATATGTCTCCATCTACTGATGAGGATCCTATTCTTTTAGTATGACTCAGTACAATTGACTTCCAATCAATCAGCTTCGGCACAACCCGAAAAAGAATAATTAACCTCCCAATAACCCTTGCGATCAACACCCTAATAGTTATAATTCTCGTAATAATTGCATTCTGATTACCACAACTGAACGTATACACGGAAAAATACAATCCCTATGAGTGCGGGTTTGATCCTATAGGATCCGCTCGCCTACCATTCTCCATGAAATTTTTTCTGGTCGCAATTACATTTCTCCTTTTCGACCTAGAAATTGCCCTCCTCCTTCCACTCCCCTGAGCAACCCAAACAGATAATCTAGGACTTACACTAACAACAGCCCTTGCATTAATTTCTATCCTAGCTGCAGGTCTCGCCTATGAATGATTTCAAAAAGGACTTGAATGAGAAGAGTAACACTGATAATTAGTTTAAAATAAAACAAATGATTTCGACTCATTAAATTATGGATTTACATAATTATCATATGCCCTCAATCTCTACTAACATTATTCTAGCTTTCGCTATCGCCCTAACAGGAATGATAGTATTCCGCTCACATCTAATATCTTCCCTACTATGCCTAGAGGGCATAATACTATCCATGTTTATCTTAAGCATTCTTTTCATCATAAACTTACAATACACAGTATCTTTCATCATACCAATTCTCCTGCTAGTGCTTGCAGCCTGCGAAGCAGCTATCGGTTTAGCCCTATTAGTGATGGTATCTAATACCTATGGCTTAGACCATGTTCAAAACCTCAACCTTCTTCAATGCTAAAAATCATCATCCCAACAGTTATATTATTACCAGTAACATGATACTCTACCAACCCTATAGTCTGAATCAACGTCACTCTTCACAGCTTGACAATCAGTCTTACAAGCCTATCTTTCCTTAATCAAGCTGATACTAACAGCAATAATTTCTCGTCAACCTTCTTCTCCGACCCACTATCATCACCCCTCCTAACCCTAACAATATGGTTACTTCCCCTCACAATTATAGCAAGCCAATACCACCTTTCAAAAGAACCCTCAGAACGAAAAAAATATTTCCTCTTCACTTTAATCTCCCTACAACTATTCCTAATTATAACATTTACAGCTACCGAACTAATTATATTTTATATTCTATTCGAATCCACATTAATTCCTACCCTTATTATCATTACCCGATGAGGTAACCAAACAGAGCGACTAAACGCAGGCCTATATTTCCTATTTTATACTCTCATCGGGTCCTTACCACTACTCGTAGCACTGTCCTCCATCCAAAACTACATAGGCACGCTAAATCTCTTCATAATAAACTACTGATTCCAGGAATTACCCAATTCATGATCCAGTAACCTAATATGAATGGCATGCATTATAGCCTTTATAATCAAAATACCCTTATATGGTCTTCATTTATGATTACCTAAAGCTCACGTAGAAGCCCCCATTGCCGGATCAATAATCCTCGCAGCCATCCTTCTAAAACTAGGAGGGTATGGAATAATACGCATTACTTTAATTCTTAGCCCCCTGACAAAATTTATAGCTTATCCGTTCCTTATAATATGTCTATGAGGAATAATCATAACAAGCTTGATCTGCCTACGACAAACAGACTTAAAATCACTTATTGCTTACTCATCAGTAAGCCATATAGCACTAGTAACTGTGGCTATTCTTATTCAAACACCATGAAGCTTTATAGGGGCAACAGCCCTAATAATTGCACACGGCCTCACGTCGTCAATACTATTCTGTCTTGCCAACTCAAACTATGAACGCATCCACAGCCGAACAATACTCTTGGCACGAGGACTTCAATCTCTACTTCCACTAATAAGCACTTGATGACTTCTTGCCAGCCTGACCAACCTAGCTTTACCTCCATCCATTAACTTAATTGGCGAATTATTTATTACCATAGCAACTTTCTCATGGTCTAATACAACAATTATCCTGACGGGCCTAAATATATTAATCACTGCCACCTACTCACTACACATATTAGCAATAACCCAACGAGGCAAGTCCCTATACCACATGCATAACTTTAACCCTTCCCTCACGCGAGAAAACACCCTAATATCCATACATATTTTTCCTCTCCTTATACTCACCCTAAACCCCAAAATCCTCATAGGACCTACATACTGTAGATGTAGTTTAAATAAAACGCTAAACTGTGAATTTAGACATAGGAACTTGAAACCCCTTATCTACCGAGAGAGAATGTAAGAACTGCTAACTCTACACACCATACATAAAAATATGGCTCCCTCAACTTTTAAAGGATGGGAGCCATCCGTTGGCCTTAGGAGTCAAAAAAATTGGTGCAACTCCAAATAAAAGTAATTAACTTATACCCCTCCCTCACTCTAATCACACTAATAACCCTGACATACCCTATTATGACAAATCTCATGAACATTCAAAAGGACACCTCCTATACACTCCACACAAAACTAATTACTGCCTGTGCCTTTCTTACCAGCCTCATTCCAGCCACGCTATTTACTTTCTCACAACAGGAAACAATCGTATCTAACTGACACTGAATAACTATTCAAACCCTAAAACTAACAATTAGCCTAAAAATAGACTACTTCTCAGTATTATTTATTCCAGTAGCATTACTCGTCACTTGATCTATCATGGAATTCTCAACATGATACATACAATCAGATCCAAATATTAACTTATTCTTTAAATATCTTCTCTTATTTCTTATTACCATATTAATTCTAGTAACCGCCAATAACCTATTTCAACTATTTATCGGCTGAGAAGGCGTTGGCATTATATCCTTTCTCCTAATTAGCTGATGATACGGACGAGCCGACGCAAACACAGCAGCCCTCCAAGCCATCATTTATAATCGCATTGGAGACATTGGATTTGTCTTATCCATAGCATGATTCCTAATATATTCAAACGCCTGAGAATTCCAACAGATATTTATACTAAACTTTAATCCAAACCTAATTCCACTAATAGGGTTACTTCTCGCGGCCACCGGAAAATCCGCTCAATTCGGACTTCACCCATGATTACCATCAGCAATAGAAGGTCCTACCCCAGTCTCAGCTCTACTCCACTCCAGCACGATAGTTGTAGCAGGAATTTTCCTCTTAATCCGATTCCACCCTATAATAGAAACCAACAGCACTGCCCAAACCCTTATATTATGCTTAGGCAGCATTACAACACTGTTTACAGCAATCTGTGCTCTCACACAAAACGACATCAAAAAAATCGTAGCTTTCTCCACTTCAAGCCAACTAGGCCTAATAATGGTCACTTTAGGTATCAACCAACCCCACCTAGCTTTCCTCCACATCTGCAATCACGCCTTCTTTAAAGCTATACTATTTATATGCTCCGGCTCTATCATCCACAACCTAAACAACGAACAAGATATTCGAAAAATAGGAGGCCTACTCAAAGCCATACCTTTTACAGCCTCCTCTCTTATCATCGGAAGCCTAGCACTCACGGGCATACCCTTCTTAACAGGTTTTTACTCAAAAGACCTTATCATTGAATCCATAAATACATCTAATGCCAACGCCTGAGCCCTAACAATCACACTCATTGCAACTTCCCTAACTACTGTTTACAGTACGCGAATCATCTTTTACACACTAATAAAACAACCACGGTTTACAGCTTTATCTACAATTAACGAAAATAATCCCCTACTAATTAGCTCAATTAAACGCCTAGCGATCGGCAGCATCTTCGCTGGATTCATCCTATCCAATAATATTCTCCCTCTAACCACCCCTCAATTAACAATACCTCCCTATCTAAAAATAATAACCCTAATTGTAACTATCCTAGGATTTATTCTAGCAATAGAACTAAGCCTTATAACAAGCAACCTAAAACTCATATCACCCTCTCAAGCACTCAAATTCTCAAACATACTAGGATTCTTCCCAACAATCATCCACCGCTCGACCCCTTTACATAACCTAGGCATAAGCCAAAACACAGCATCCCTCCTACTAGACCTAATTTGATTAGAAAAAAGCATACCAAAAAATATATCCCAACTACAATTATTATTCTCTAAAACCACCTCAAATCAAACAGGCCTAATCAAACTATATTTTCTATCCTCCCTCACATCAACATTTCTAGCCATTCTACTTATCATTTAACTCTTATCCGAATAATTTCAATAACAATCAACACACTAATAAACAAAGATCATCCCGCAGCAACCATAAATCAACTAACATAATTATAGAGAGCCGCTACCCCTAAAGAATCTTCACGAACAACACCAACCCCCTTGCCTACAAAAGCAACCCAATCCTCCAAGTCATCTAAACCAACCACCACCTCAAAACTACCCTGCCCTACTACTCACATCACTACCAACAACTCCATAATTAACCCTACCAACAACGACCCCCAAACAACAACACTAGAACCCCAAGTCTCCGGATACTCCTCAGTAGCTATAGCCGTAGTGTAACCAAATACTACCAACATACCGCCTAAATAAACCAAAAATATTATCAAACCCACAAAAGAACCCCCAAAACCTATAACAATCATACATCCCACAGCCCCACTAATAACAAGTCCAACACCCCCATAAATAGGAGAAGGCTTTGACGAAAAACCCATAAAACCTAGAACAAAGACTACACTTAACAAAAACATTGTATAAATCATAGTTTCTACATGGAATCTAAACCATGACCAATGACATGAAAAATCATCGTTGTACTTCAACTACAAAAACATAAATGACCAACATCCGAAAAAACCACCCCCTCCTAAAAATTGCCAATAACTCACTCATTGATCTCCCTACACCACCCAACATTTCTTCTTTATGAAACTTCGGCTCCCTACTAGGAGCCTGTTTGATCATCCAAGTTATTACGGGCCTATTCCTAGCTATGCACTACACAGCTGACACAACAACTGCATTCTCCTCCGTAACCCATATCTGCCGAGACGTAAGCTACGGCTGAATAATCCGCTACCTCCACGCTAACGGAGCATCCATATTCTTCCTATGTCTATTTATCCATGTAGGTCGCGGCCTGTACTACGGTTCCTTTACCCTACTAGAAACCTGAAATGTAGGTATCATCCTATTATTTTCAGTAATGGCTACAGCCTTTATAGGCTACGTCCTCCCATGAGGACAAATATCATTCTGAGGCGCTACAGTAATTACAAACTTACTCTCAGCAATCCCCTATATCGGCACCGATCTAGTAGAATGAATCTGAGGCGGCTTCTCCGTTAGTAAAGCTACTCTAACCCGATTCTTCGCACTTCACTTTATCTTACCCTTTATTATCTCGGCCCTAGTTATAATTCACCTCCTTTTCCTACACGAAACGGGATCTAACAACCCACTAGGCACATCCTCAAACTCTGATAAAATTCCATTCCACCCCTACTACACTACTAAAGATTTTCTAGGACTTCTACTTCTTACACTACTTCTCATAACACTAGTACTCTTCTACCCAGATCTATTAGGAGACCCTGACAACTACACCCCAGCAAACCCCCTCAACACACCATCTCACATCAAACCAGAATGATACTTCCTATTTGCCTATGCCATTCTACGATCCATCCCCAACAAACTTGGAGGGGTTGTGGCCCTAGTCATATCCATTTTAATTCTAATAATTACCCCTTTCCTTCAACCCAATAAACAACAAACCATAATATTCCGCCCCCTAAGCCAATTCCTATTCTGAACCCTAGTGGCAGACTTACTTACCCTTACATGAATTGGAGGGCAACCCGTAGAAGATCCCTTCATTAGCATCGGGCAAACAGCATCCATGCTATACTTCTCTCTTATGATTTTTATTATACCAATAACATGTCTCATCGAAAACAAAATACTAAAATGAAGAGCCCTTGTAGTATATTTATTACCCCGGCCTTGTAAGCCGAAAATGGAGCATTTCTCCCCAGGGCAACCTCAAGGAAGAAGCATTTTACCTCACTCTCAGCACCCAAAGCTGAAGTTCTACATAAACTATTCCTTGTCAAACTATTACCCGGCTACATTCCCCACGATTCCCTCGCCTATGTAACTCAAGCATTGTATGCTTCCCCCCATATATATATTACAGTCCCCCGTAGGAGCCCACATCTATGTATATCGTGCATAAAGCTCTTGTCCACATGCATATAAGCAGGTACATATATATTCATATAGTACATAGGACATCTATATGTATTATCCACATTAAATTCTCTGCCCCACGAATATTCTCGGGTAATTGTATATCTTGATCTTACATGAGTACATAAACCTATTAATCGGACATAAAACATTAATCTATTAATCGGACACCTGCGCATTAAGTTTCGTAATCCCTGTCAACACGGATATCCACTTCCATCCTCCTAGGGCCTCTACCATCCTCCGTGAAACCAGCAACCCGCCCGCATAATGCCCCTCTTCTCGCTCCGGGCCCATTAAACTTGGGGGTGACTAGACTGAAACTATACCTGGCATCTGGTTCTTACTTCAGGGCCATAACAACTATACCCGCCCACTCGTTCCCCTTAAATAAGACATCTCGATGGATTAGTTACTAGATAACCCGTGATTAGTCATAACTGATCTGTCAGGCCTCTGGTATTTTTTAATATTCGGGGGATGCAGGGACTCACCATGGCCTACGCCGAAAACCGGCCGGCCTGCGCCCAGACCATTTATTGTAGCTGAACTTAACGTGTACCTTCTTTACCCTCATAATTATCATAAGTTGACTATTCAGTTCATGCTCGAAGGACATAACGCCTAAAGTCAGACTGGAATATATATTCCTTGCTCCACGGTTAACTACAGAGTGGCTATTTAATTCATGCTCGAAGGACATATTCAATTTTTATGCACGTATGCGTATACGTCGACGCGCATGTACTTATACGTGAACCCATATCTACGCCCACATGTCAGTATGTATGCGCATACACGCATACACGCATACACGCATACACGCATACACGCATACACGCATACACGCATACACGCATACACGCATACACGCATACACGCATACACGCATACACGCATACACGCATACACGCATACACGCATACACGCATACACGCATACACGCATACACGCATACACGCATACACGCATACACGCACGCATTGTTATATACCCAGTATCCAAGACAAACCCCCCTACCCCCCATTCCAGCCTTCACAGATTCTTGGTACATTTGCTCTTGCCAAACCCCAAAAACAAGAACTTCCCGCACTGTTACTTAACTAGAACTTTGCAGATACTTATAACTTTGCCTGACTTCAATAAGTTAATAGAAAGATATTCACTCTTTACAGGATGCCAATAATTTACGCTGATACCAGCCTAGTAGTTTAATCCGTTCATTTCCAAAAAGAATCACTCCTAATCCAATTAGAAATTCAATAAATTCATTAACCAAAACAACAGTTATTTCACCCCAACTTTTAGCCCACACACATCTGCCCCACCTAAAATTTAAAACCTAA